TTCCAGGGTTTCTCTGAGTTTGAAAGTTATCACTTAGTAAGTTTCCATACTAAGGCTCAAACCAATTAAGTCCGTAGCGTCTACCGATTTCGCCATATCCCCTCTTTTTTTGTATGCTTAAGATCTAAGTGTGATGTACTTTCCCTTTTTTCATCTTTTTATTTAGAACGGAACCGTTGAATTCTATATCTATAAGAATTCTATCGCTTTTTTCTCTTCAATTCAATAGAGCTGGATATCTATCACTATATATATGAACCTTTTTTTTTCGTTTTAGCATGAAAGTTGGAATACTCAAAGGATCTATTCTTTTTTTTCTTAGTCAAATGCCTTATTCCGATCTGAATTGCACCTTTATCTATATTTACTGCAATATAGGTTTGAAATCAATTTCTATTCTATATATTTTATGATTTATGAATAGTTAATAGCTAAGATATAGTTTTTTGAATTATTATGCATGTAAAATTTCTCTTATGTGAGCCCGCTTAGCTCAGAGGTTAGAGCATCGCATTTGTAATGCGATGGTCATCGGTTCGACTCCGATAGCCGGCTTTTCTCTATTTGTTCTATTTTTTATACGATTGAGAATGTTTCTTTGAAATTACAGAATAAAGATACCTTTCTTTTTTCAAAAGGTCGACGATTTCTACTGAAAAAGTGAAATCTCGGCATAACAACTCAACGGATCTTTTTTAGTATTTGTATTTTCTATGTTTTTTTGTGTTGAGTTGTATATTATTTTTTTCGTTATTTTAGATTTTTATTATATTCTATATTAAAAAAATGTAATTATATTTATTTATATTCTAGGGAATATAAATAAATATACAACAAAACTAAAAAAAAAATAGTAACTAAACGAAGAATAAATATATACAATAATTAAATTAATAAATGAAATTAAAAATCAAATAAATAATAATGAATAATGCATTTTTATACAAAAACAAGGAGGAACTTCGGATACGTACATCTTTCATTTCACTATTCCGTCTAGTGACATTAGTCGTTCTAGTCCAACCCAATTAATATAATACTTCAGGGGATTTCGCTTCATTTATCATTTAGTTTAGTTTTAATAAAAAAAATGAAATATCAATAACAATAAGGAGTTTTTATGTCGCGTTACCGAGGGCCTCGTTTCAAAAAAATACGACGTCTGGGGGTTTTACCAGGACTGACTAATAAAAAGCCTAGAGATCTTAGAAACCCCGCACGTTCCGGGAAAAGATCTCAATATCGTATTCGTCTAGAAGAAAAACAAAAATTACGTTTTCATTATGGTATTACAGAACGACAATTACTGAAATACTTTCGTATCGCGAGAAAAGCCAAAGGGTCAACAGGTCAGGTTTTACTCCAATTACTTGAAATGCGTTTGGACAACATCCTTTTTCGATTGGGTATGGCTCCGACTATTCCTGGAGCCCGCCAATTAGTTAATCATAGACATATTTTAGTTAATGGCCGTATAGTAGATATACCAAGTTATCGTTGCAAACCCACCGACATTGTTATGGCGAAGGATAAGCAAAAATCCAAAGCTCTTGTTCAAAATTATCTGGATTCATCCCACAGCGAGGAATTGCCAAAACATTTGACTCTTCACCCATTCCCATATAAAGGAGTAGTTAATCAAATAATAGATAATAAGTGGGTCGGTTTGAAAATAAATGAATTGCTAGTCGTAGAATATTATTCCCGTCAGACTTAAGCCTACCTTAAAGAAAAGGGTTTAGAAAAGGTTTCGGAAAAATTAGCCTCCTTTCTCCAAACGAAATTGATTTAAGATTAAGGTAAGGGTTTTGATTCGGATTTTTCCCATTCATGTATCATAGATCGACAGAGAGAGTTTCGATTTCTTGTCGACCTTATTCCATTTTTTTCCATATTGCAGCAATTTCATTAGAACTCGAAAATCTATATATATCCAGTCTAGAATATATATAAAGATATAAAGAAGGATCTACCTCTTGATTAATTTGTTGTGGTCGGCGATGTTGGTGAGTTGGGTGTAGGTACGGAAAGAGAGGGATTCGAACCCTCGGTAAACAAAAGTCTACATAGCAGTTCCAATGCTACGCCTTGAACCACTCGGCCACCTCTCCTACACAACAATTATGACCCAGGAACCGAATGAATAGCGAGTTATTCATATTTTTGTTTGAGTTGGCTAGGTAAGGGCACAACCAACCAATTCTAACAAAAAAAATCTCCCATTTTTAATAAAGATCTTTTCAAGGCTCGGGGAGTCAAATAAAAGAGTTTTTTCTTGGGAAAATGAAAAAGATATCTTTTTCATATTTGCGAAGATGCTGTTTCCGCCCTTGGAGGAATCAACGGATTGATGGGTTTATGTTTTTTAGATTATGATTAATGGATACCTTTCAATTATGATTCTATTTAAACGACAATTCCATAAAAAAAAATTAGAAAATTCATTTATTTAAAAGTTTTCACCAAAAAAGGCGATTATTTCACAGATCTTTTACAAATTTATGACTCATCCTGGGGTGGGGCTATTTGATTGTATAGTGTCTACTCACTATGCACATAACAAAAAAAAAAATAGACGGTTATTCTTCTATTTACATTATATAAGAATTCTTCGCCTATTTCCCCCCCTCGTTGAGGGATAATCCAACAAAAATGAATCTATAGTAAAACTGGATTCTTCAACTTCTATGAAATAGGACTAGTTGGGCCGTTGGTATACTACAAGATAAATTCGAATCGTTTCCAAATATTTATTTTTGATTACCGCACAATTTGAGTCTTTGAATATGAGTAGTAGTAGAGGGTTCGTAGCTTTACATTTTCTTTGTTGATTCTTTTTTTTTTTTTTACTGAATCTTTTTTATGCAATTTCGTATTGTACAATTCCTTTCTTTGTAGGATCATTTTCCCCCTAGGGAGAATGCAAAGAATTTTCGAATGGATTGGTACCTATGCCTAGATCGCGGATAAATGGAAATTTTATTGATAAGACCTTTTCAGTTGTGGCCAATATTTTATTACGAATAATTCCAACAACTTCGGGCGAAAAGGAGGCATTTACCTATTACAGAGATGGTGTGATTTGATTCTTTTTTTTTTTTTTACCCCAGCTTATTAAGAAAAAAATTTTTATTTTAATAGATTGTTGAAAAAAATCTACGCTTCGTGAAGGTGAAGTTTATCAATAGAACAATTCCTTCTGTCGTGTATCCTCGATTAATGCAGCCTCATATGCTTCCATTATCCGTTTTAGTATTGAGCGAAAGGTTACACCTATTGGTTCTGTATTCCAGGTTAATCCTACTCTACTAGTTCTAATAGGCAGCATAGGGGAAAAGCACTACAGATAGAAATCAACAAGACTAAAGCTTTGTTAAAAATTACTTACTCCCTTCCGTATCTGGGTTGGGACTTAAAAAAATGGTTGGGACAACAAACATCCATCTCGTTCGTACCCCGGATACCCATATAACCATCAAAGACTGTTGAAGTGACTAATTCCTGGAAATTAGGGGGCGTTGAGGACAAAGGAATTGTTGGAGTTACCATTTCTATCTAGTACCAACACGTTTGATGTTAACAAAAGCTCTCACGCAGGAAGGTTGGCTAGAAATTTCGTGCAAAAACACTAGCCCCGCTCAATTCACAATGAGAATAATAGATACATGGAATCAAAAACGATTGAAATATTCTCATTAGACATATAAGGGAGGAGCCGTATGAGATGAAAATCTCACGTACGGTTCTGGAACGGAGATTCGTTTATCTTTTAATCGAATGACGACCGTAACGGATGTCAGCCCAATCCGAAGGAAATTATGCAGAAGCTTTACAGAATTATTATGAAGCTATGCGACTAGAAATTGATCCCTACGATCGAAGTTATATACTCTATAACATAGGCCTTATTCACACAAGTAATGGGGATCATACGAAAGCTTTAGAATATTATTTTAGGGCACTAGAACGAAACCCATTCTTACCACAAGCGTTTAATAATATGGCTGTGATCTGTCATTACGTGCGACTATCTCCACTATAGAAAGATAAAAGGAAAGAAAGACCAAAAAAATCTTCTAGTAAATATGAAAAAAAAAGGCTCTCTACATATGCCTCGTCAAAAACAACGATTTTTATGAGCTGTAGCAAGGAACTAAACTTCATATGTGTCGAAAATATGAAGAAATAAGATATGCCTAGATACTTTTTTCTATGGATAAAAAAATCGAATTGATAGAGAAGAAGCACCGTAAAGATCAATTAACCAGGTTTGGGCCAATACATTAAGAACTGCTTATTTATGCCATACATAATATAAGATAAAAAAAAAGTGAGTAATCTGCTTATGTAATAGAGGCGATCCACTAAGGTATTGAGCAGCGGTGTAGGATCAGATCCCAAAGATAGTAAGGCTTTTTTCCTGCATAAGAAAGCCCTTTTCAAGGATTCTATATAAATTTTGATATGAAACCGAGATAGTTACCTTGCAGAAAATGTTAACGAAAAGAGGAAATGCGCATCCTTTAGTCGTCTGAAGGTGGGATAAAAGATAAAACAAAAATGAATTAGAAATAAAAATTCAAGTTTGAAACTCATGTTATTAACCTCTTTTGATTAACCCGAAACCGAAAAGCGAGATAGATCTATGATAAATCTCCTTCCGTTCGGTAGGTAAAACTGATACCAAAAGAATTTACTGTTGAGCCGTATGAGTTAGGAAACTCTCAAGTACGGTTCTAAGGGAAGGAGCCCCCTATTCCGACCGGGGAGAGCAGGCCATTCGACAGGGAGATTCGGAAATTGCGGAGGCTTGGTTCGATCAAGCCGCTGAGTATTGGAAACAAGCTATAGCGCTTACTCCTGGTAATTATATTGAAGCACATAATTGGTTGAAGATCACGCGGCGTTTCGAATAAAAAATTTAAAAATTTGGATATTCTATTTGTTAGAATTAATGTTCTATCTATGAATCAAATAAAATAGGATCGGAAGAACCAATC